AAAGAATTATTCGGAAGAAAAGAAAAAAGAAAGAAATGGAAGAACAAAAGTGGTACGGATTCACAAAATTACGTGGATAGGAACTAAAAAAAAGAGATATCGAAGTAGTTCTGATAATTCACAAATATTATTATTTCAATTCTGGGTTTTTAGTTACTTTGACTGAATAAATTTTATCGATGTGGAATAAGTAAGTCATAATTCATTGGTTGATTGTATCATTAACTATTTCTTTATTTTTTTTTTTTTTGTTTTGGTGCGAGGAATTTATCATGAATCCACTGATTTCTGCCGCTTCCGTTATTGCTGCTGGATTGGCCGTAGGGCTTGCTTCTATTGGACCTGGAGTTGGTCAAGGTACTGCTGCGGGACAAGCTGTAGAAGGGATCGCGAGACAACCAGAAGCAGAGGGAAAAATACGAGGTACTTTATTGCTTAGTCTGGCTTTTATGGAAGCTTTAACAATTTATGGACTCGTTGTGGCATTAGCACTTTTATTTGCGAATCCTTTTGTTTAATCCTACAAATAAAAGTCCATATATATTTATTTTTTTATTTCCTTGGACTTGCTGCTCTTGCTTTTTTCGAATTATATTCATATTTCAATTTCGTTCGGACAACAACCTATGTAAAGTACTTATTGGGGGAAAAGGAATTGGCACACCAATTCGCTTTCTTTTCTTCCTTTACTCTCTTAGTCAATGGAACTTTTTTTTTTAAGTATTGCAACAAAGGAAATATTTCGAAACTCATATATTATAAGACCCGATACTTAATTCTAATAAATATCATTCTTATTTGAAATTTACAATTGAAAACAATAAATAAATAAATTTACATTTAAAAATCAATATTATTTTTTATTCTATTTAGTATTAGGAGTATTTCGAAAAATAATAAGAAAAATACTAGAATAAATATAAAAAATATAGATAATTAGTCTATCTATAAGAATCAGAAAGAGGAGATCTTATGAAAAATGTAACCGATCCTTTCCTTTCCTTGGGTCATTGGCCATCCGCCGGAAGTTTCGGGTTTAATACCGATATTTTAGCAACAAATCCAATAAATCTAAGTGTAGTACTTGGTGTATTGATTTTTTTTGGAAAGGGAGTGTGTGCGAGTTGTTTATTTCAAGAATAAGCTGGATTCAACCAACTGCACTTTATTTTTTGGTATAACTAGGAAAAAAAGGTGCACGATTCCGCGAATTACTTCTGAATAAATTAAGAAATCATATTTAAGAACCATAGCATTTCGTGAGTCATTAGTAAATCTACTTTGATTCTCTATCAACTAATAATGCAGGACCATTAACAGGGTTAAAGCTAAATCTTTTGAAGTCCAGATACAAGCATGGTACTCTTTCTACTACTCTGTTAATACAGAAATGTTTTCAAAACAAAGAGTTGGAATCTTTTTTTCGCTATAAAACACTCATGTCGATAAAAAAATGATTTCAACTTTTGGAAAAAATTAGAAAAAAAAATAGGTATTTCAACCTCCCTTATTTTTCTTTTATCCAATGCTAAATCGATGACCTATGTTATGTATAAAGTAAGAGGAATTCTTTGGATTTGAAGAAAAAAAAAGAAACAACTTTGCTGACAATTATTTCTTTGGTCAGAAGAGTCCTCGGAATATTTTTTTCTTGGATTAGTGATCAGTTTCGATATCTTTCTATTTGAATATGAATATAATATGAATAGAGGACAGGCTCATTACATTAAAAACATTAAAAAAAAAATATGGGAATTATCAATTAAGTAATTGAAGTAATTGAGCGTGAGAGCCAAATGAATTGAAAGATTCATGTTTGGTTCGGGAAGGGATCGTGGAAGTTTTGAAATGAATGGAAAGATAATCTACTTTCATTAAGTGATTTATTAGATAATCGAAAACAGAGGATCTTGAAGACTATTCAAAATTCAGAAGAACTACGCGGGGGGGCCCTAGAACAGCTGGAAAACGCCCGGGCCCGCTTACGAAAAGTAGAAAAGGAAGCGGATCAGTTTCGAGTGAATGGATATTCTGAGATAGAACGAGAAAAATTGAATTTGATTAATTCAACTTCTAAGACTTTGGAACAATTAGAAAATTACAAAAATGAAACCATTCATTTTGAACAACAAAGAGCGATTAACGAAGTTCGACAACGGGTTTTCCAACAAGCCTTGCAAGGAGCTCTAGGAACTCTGAATAGTTGTTTGAACAACGAGTTACATTTACGTACCATCAATACTAATATTGGCATGTTTGGAACCATGAAAGAAATAACGGATTAGTCCTTCTACTGCAGGCATTATTTTTTTTTCTTTAAAAAAAAAGAATTAAGAAATATTCATGGTAACCATTCGAGCCGATGAAATTAGTAATATTATCCGTGAACGTATTGAACAATATAATAGAGAAGTAAAGATTTTAAATACCGGTACCGTACTTCAGGTAGGCGATGGCATTGCTCGTATTTATGGTCTTGATGAAGTAATGGCAGGTGAAT